CCAACCAGAGGCATAATTGGAACAATACTATCAAACTTCTTAATAGCATTATCGATTAAAAATGTATTTTCTAGCATTTGACCGCGTACCATTGAAGGCTTTAGCCGCACACTTGAACGATAACCCAGAAAGTCAAGGGAATGGTTGGATAATTGGTTTATTTTTATATAAATCCTTCCTGGGTGAGACCACAGGTAAAAATAAGATTTCCAGAAATTGACAAAGTAATATTTCCATTTAGTCATCAAAAGAAACGTCCCTTTTGAAGCAAGAATTGCTTTTCCTTGATACCTAACATAATGCATGAAAGAATCTTTGAACAACCATAAATTAACTTGAAAAGCCCTGGCAAAGACTTCTGCAAAATGCTCTATTTTTCCATAGAAATATAGTCGTTCAATAAGGGCTCCAGAAGATATTGATCGTAAGTGAGAAGATTGGTTACGGAGAAAGAGGAAGCCAGATTCATATTCACATACATAAGAAGTATATAGGAAGAATAATAGTCTGTGATTTCTTTTTGAAAAAAAAGAACTGGCTTTCTTTGAATTTGAAGTAATAATACTATCCCAATTATGACACTCATGAAGAAAGAATCTTAATAAATGCAAAGAGGAAGCATCTTTTATCCAATAGCGAAGAGCCTGAACCAAGATTTCCAGATGAGCTGGGTAAGGTATTAGTATATCTAATACATAATTTAAATGTGAAAAGTTGTCCTCTAAAAAAGAAAATATTGAATGAATTGATCGTAAATTATCGGATTTCACTACCCCTTTCCTTTCTAGGGAAGATATTAATCGCAGAGACAATGGAATTTCCATAATGGTTGAAGAAACCTCTGACATTACTTGCGAATAAAAACTCTTGTTGTGCCCCAAAAATGGAGTCTGTTTAGAATCATTAACATAAAGAATAAAATGATTCTGTTGATACATTCGAATGATTAAACGTTTCACAATTAGTAAACTGGATTTATTGTCATAACCTGCATTTTCCAACAAAATCGATCCATTTAAACCATGATCATGAGCAAGTACATAAATATACTCCTGAAAGATAAGGGGATATAAGAAGTAGTGAGATCTATCTAGCCCTAAATAGCTTTGGAATTTATCCATTTGAAATTTGATTGAAATTAAATTAAGGGTAGAGGATTTTGGGGGTTATAAATGATACATAGTGCGATACAGTCAAAACAAGGTATTATAGTACAAACCGAATAGATACCTCGGATACAGATAAAATTCTCAACAGATTCTCTATCCTATCTTTTTCCTTTGTTTTCATTATAGGATAACAAGATGATTAGAAATCCTTTACTTTTTTCAACCCAATCGCTCTTTTGATTTTGGAAATTTTTTTATCAATATACTGTTTCTTATACACATACTTCTCCATTATGGAATGGAGGATGGTAATATTTAGGATTCATTAAAAAATCAAGAATACATTCCTGGGAGAAAGCCTTCCCGTATTGGGCACTAATATTTTTTTAACGTCTAATTAGATCGGGTAATCATTCAAATTAAGAACGGAAGCTCGTTGCTTTTTCTTTCCCTATAATCAAAATGAAATTAATTGAAGCCATGGGGCCCTATCCATTTCTTAATTCGACCCAACTTAAAATTGACTTCTATTTGCCCCTTTGAATAATTTAAACGAAGGCTTTGTCTTGAGCCGGAAAGAATAAAATATTCTCAGAACTCTTAATTGATACGACATGCTATTTTTTCCATTCATTCCCTTTGAGGATCAGTCGTGGTCTTCCAAACTTTACCGATGGTATGGACGAATCCTTCGCTTCATCTAAATGTGTAAAAGATCCTAGCCGCACTTAAAAGCCGAGTACTCTACCGTTGAGTTAGCAACCCACATAGAAAAAGGATATGTAGATACAATCAGAATAAACAGAATAAAAAAATGATTAAATCAAACCATAAATCTACGTAATCTACGAAAAAATTTCCCGAAAAAGAAATAAATCAAAAGAAAGAAATGTAAAAAATGCTGGACTATCCCCTATTTCTAGGTTATCCACTTTTTCAACCAAAAATCCGAGTAGCAACGCTAATCCAACGAACCCATCATTTGAATCAACAGGTAAAAAATCAAACCTAAAACCTATGGGACAGAAATAAATAGAGCTGCTTATCACGATGAATTATATTTGTTCGATACAATATTGTCAATATAAAGGTTAATAAAAGAATACGATGGAAAAAGTACAAGAACTCAAATTGAAAAAAAGGAAAAAAAAAAGACTTGTGTTGGATTGGCACTGAATATGCATATATACTAAAATTTTTAGTTTAGGTGGAGAATAAATAAAGATAAAGTAGAAAAAGGATTTATGCAATCAATAGTGTATTGAATCCATATATAATAAGTCGAATAACGAACTTCGATTCCTTGTTTCTTACTTGGTATTAGAGTTCGAATGAAAACTGCAGGTAATGTCAGAATTTTCTATATTTGTAAGGATCCACCAAATAAGGTTTACTTAGAAAAAGATTCTATAAAAGCAATGATAAATAGATACGAAGATAGCAAGAAAATAAGTAGAGCAAGAAAAAAAATAAGGAAATAAAAAAACATAGTATAGAAAAGATATCCAAAATGATATAGAAATCACTATCCTATCCTTAGTTTTTATTTCCTTAATTTAATTGAATTTCATTTGATTAGAGCAAAGTTCCTTAAAAACCTCTGCCTTTTTTAAAATATCCTGAACAGTTCCTGTAGGCTGAGCGCCTTTTTCAAGGAAATAGAGAATAGCGGGAACGTTTAAATAAGTTTGATTCTTGATAGGATCATAAAAACCCACTTTCCGAAGATCTCTTCCTTCTCTTCGGGATCGAACATCAATTGCAACGATTCGATAGACGGCTCATCGGGATAGATGTAGATGAAAAAGAAACCCCCCCCTAGAACCGTATAAGAAGCTTTCTCCTCGTACGGCTCGAGAAAAAATGATTAGAAGTTTTGTCTATGGATAAAATTATAATAAATAGGAAAGGACTCCATAAAAAAATTAGTCTATAATTTAACTCATAGTCATTTTTTTTTTTTTTTTTTTTTTTAGCTTTCTTCCTGAAAAAAAATCATTTGTACTCATAACTCAAGTTCAAGAATTCTAAAATATCTTTAAAATATCTTAAAGATATTAATCTTTTTATTTTTTGAGTGGTCTTTAACCCTCCCTTTTTCGTCTCGTTTAAAATAGATTTGGATTCTGTATTTGGATCCGTGAGACAATTGAAGTGGCGTTTCCTTGTTCTGGGATCCTTTATCTTGGTTTTAAATCATTGGGTTTAGACATTACTTCGGTGCTTCTTAACCCTTTCAAAATGGTAGCAACATACCCCTTTTTGTGATTTCTTTCTATCAAAGAATCATACCGATGGTTTATTCGTGCACGATACACCGTGAATCGAAAAGTTTTAGCCGTTCCAACAAAAATTTTTGGATTTTCAAATTTGTTTAAAATTTGCTCGAATCGGATCCTTTCGATTTCTATATCGAAGATAGACTTACGAAGTTGTTCCAATTTATTGATTGGCATTAACCCTAGATCGTTGCCCCTGAGAAATTAATCAATACTTTCTACTCGAGCTCCATCGCAAACTATTTACATTACAATTACAACCCAATAAAAAAAGAAGGGTTCTAGTAGAATAGAAAAACGACGTCGAGCCAAGAGCACCTTCATTCCTATATAAAATGGTGGATGTAAGAATAAGAATCCACAACGGATCGTGTCCTTCAAGTCGCACGTTGCTTTCTACCACATCGTTTTAAACGAAGTTTTACCATAACATTCCTCTAATTTCGAACCGGTATGGAATTGATTCAATTATGGAATCATGAATAGTCATTGGTTCAGTCGGTACAGAGACATAGTTATTTCTCTTTTTTCTTAGCTACAGCTACATAGATAATCAATATTTTTATGAATAAATATTAGCAAGACCCCGGCTTTTTTGTATGAATGGAACATTTTGATATAAATCTCTATCTCAAAAAATGTCTAACAGAAATATCCAGAAATCTAAATAGAGAAATAACATAACTAACAGAAATCACACGAATAAAGAAATTCTAAATAAATAAATTCTATTTGACTCTGCCTCTTCAAGTGACTCAATAAGATAGACTTACTAATTCCAACTTCCCAAAACTTCCCAAAGATTCAATCCATAAAGAATCATTACAAATCTTTATACTTGAAAAAGTTTCTTACTTCTATATCATGATTTGAGCCAAGTTTTACAGTAAAGACTCCATTTGATTATCATAATAAAGATCATTTTTTCTTTTCGAATGGAATTCTCAATGATGTAAAGCAAATAATCTAAATAGATCGAACAATGAAAATAAATATAATTGTTAAATATTTAAAATGAAAATAAATATAATTGTTAAATATTTAAATTTTCATTTTTTAAGTAAGTATGAAAACCCTTTTTCACAAAAATAGAAAGACTTTTTGTCACTGAAATAGGATAACAATACATACCTGATAACAATACATACCTATAGGCTAAGCACTTCCTCTTTTATATGTATTTTCATATTTGAACCTGAGGTTAAGTAATCTTTCTACATCTCATCTTATCTTTATCAAAAGGGTTTAGTTACTTTTGCATGTCATTTGAACTCGATTTAGTTCAGTTTGTGAAAAATTCAGATATGATTCCGAAAAGAATCATTCAAAATAAAAAAAAGAAAGAGGAATACTATTCTATCCAATATTAGACCGTGAAACAGAACCTTGTTGAACAAAAAAGAAGTATTCGGGTACAGGGGATATGCTCTGGGACGGAAGGATTCGAACCTCCGAATAGCGGGACCAAAACCCGTTGCCTTACCGCTTGGCTACGCCCCATTTCTATTTTTATTGGACACTAATACTAATAAAGAATAATATTGGTATTAAGTGTTCGTCAATTCCAGTCCAACTATCTATAGAAAACCTTTCTTCTTTATAGAATTTATTATAGATATTATAGATTCGTTGCTAGGCTTTTGACATGTGTATATCTAGAATTCAACTTAATTTATTGATCATTACATATAATTCAATTAAGATATTGTATGAAAGTATGATTTCTTCTAGTCTCCTTTGAGAATTGGAGGATTTTTGATTGAGTGGAAAAAGAAGGATTTTTTTGTCTACCTTACTTTCTTCATTTTTCCTTATATCAATAACTCAATCAAAATGCAATTATCTCGACGAAAAAAATGTCTGTTATGCTTAATATCTTTAGTTTGATCTGTCTTAATTCTGCCCTTTATCCGAGTAGTCTTTTCTTCGCCAAATTGCCCGAAGCCTATGCTTTTTTGAATCCAATCGTAGATGTTATGCCAGTAATACCCCTGTTCTTTTTTCTTTTAGCCTTTGTTTGGCAAGCTGCTGTAAGTTTTCGATAAGATCTTTAATAGTATCTTATAGAATTCATGTAGAATTCATGATTTATTCGAGAAAAATGATAACATTTGATAAGATCAAATAAGTCTGACAGTATGAACCTTCAATTCAAACATTGAAATGATCGAATAGCCGTGAGAAATCCGGCTCGCTCCATTTCCCGATTTTAATCCTTTTTCCTTTCCGGCAAAATACCTTATTAGCTTAGGGTCGCTTACAACATCTAATTGGGGGTATGAAAGTGATTTCTGGTAATCAAAGACTCTTTTGAAAAATTTCAACTTCACAACTTCATTTGAATTTCTGAACATTCTTTTCTATTTTAGAATTCATTTCTTGGTGTCAAAATAAGATATGTGATATAAAAATGGAGGATCTATTATCTTTTCTTTTCTCTCGTTTTTCTTTTTCAAAAAATGATCTTGGAGGTTGTGTAATGCTTACTCTCAAACTTTTCGTTTACACAGTAGTAATATTCTTTGTTTCTCTCTTCATCTTTGGATTCCTATCCAATGATCCAGGACGTAATCCTGGACGTGAAGAATAAATTGTTTTTCTTGCTTTATTTTACAATTTTCTTCATATTTTTATTTTCTTTTAGCTATTCCACACACTTAACTAGAAAAAAAATAGAAAGTCATCAACGGAAAGAGAGGGATTCGAACCCTCGGTACGAATAACTCGTACAACGGATTAGCAATCCGCCGCTTTCGTCCACTCAGCCATCTCTCCCAATTGAAAAAGATAATTACTATGTTACATTACACATCAAGTAAGGATTAAATTAAGTATTTCTTTCACATTCTTTATCGTTATTATAGAATTAGCAATTCCATTTAGATGCTCGAAAGATCAAAATAGAAAGATAAAAAAAGAAGACCTTCTTGCTTTTATTTTATTCGAAGTGCCTTTTTGGCCTGGCCCGGTCAATACCCAGCCGGGCCTTTTTTTGTTACAAAAAATTCCCTTCATTTTTTTATTTATAGGCAACATACTCTAAATAGCCAATTTAGTACCCGTGTAACAATTTCCGTTCTGGGGTTTACATATACTTATCATTTTTGTTATAATGGAAATTGAGAAGGATTTTTGATTCAAAAGAATAAATCAAGAAAAGGATAAATCAAGTATGTATCAATTTGTATTTTCTTATGTCGTTTGGCAAACCAAATTTTAGATTCAAATCCAAGAATTATTGACGAATTCTCAGTCAACGAATATCCCGTTTGTCATAAATTTTGGTTTTTTTGAGTGAAAATATACATTTGATTTTTCAATAGAAAAGTGAGGGGAAGCTTTTTGGCATTGTGTGTTTTGAGATACTATACAATCAATCGAAGGGACAATCAAAAGGGGAAAAGGGTTTTTTTCTAATTTTGATAAGTTTAGTTAGAAAAAGGATTCAAAAGGGGATGCAAGTACAATAAACTAAAATTGAGTAATCCAACAAAAAAGGTAAAAATTTCTCCTATTGTGTATCGTTTTGGCGGCATGGCCGAGTGGTAAGGCGGGGGACTGCAAATCCTTTTTCCCCAGTTCAAATCCGGGTGCCGCCTCATCAGCAAACGAATCGGAATCTCTTATTCTGTTCTGCTGATATAACTCAACCTAATTTTACCCAGCCAGAACAGAATAAGGGGACTGTTAATACTTGGTTGATTCTAAACATCCGTTCTGGGGATTTTGTAAAAGATTGGAAATCGGAAATCTTTGAATCCAAAATGAAAAGAAAGATTTGATTTTAATGTTTGATTTTAATGGTCGAAGCAAGACTTCCCGATTCCTTTCTACTACTAATGTAATGTCTACTTATTGGGTCTTGATTGGAGATAATTTAACTACTGGTTGGGGGAAGTTCTTTCTATTTCTATACTGTGTAATCTACATATATAGGCTCGCGAGAATCTCTGAGTGTTCAGGCATTCAATCACTATTAGATTGAGATGGATAATTTATAGAAAAAAAACATGAAAAAAATGATTCTTTTTTTTTTTTTTTTTTTTAACCTCTCGTCAAAAGTATAATATACTATCTCCCAACTCCTTCAGAGAGACAATCGGGAAAGGGTACGGATTAGATCAAATAGGAAAAAGTTTGTAATAGATAGCAATTGATTTATTTTTACTTTGAAGGGCAAGAAAAAAAGGAATGTGCCCTCTTATTTTATTACTAGATGTTCCATTAGTAACATTCCTTTGTAGTTTTGATTTTTTATTTTACTTGTGTTTAGTCTTTCCCGATTATAAATCATATAGAAATTTTTGAAATGGATTTTTTGATTGGTTCATCAATAGTGTTCGCCCAGAATCCCTTTTTGACTCTGGACCATTTATTCTACTATTATTAGTGAGCAATAATGGAATAATTCTATCATAGAGATAAGGGACATAATTCACATGGATATAGTAAGTCTCGCTTGGGCTGCTTTAATGGTAGTCTTTACATTTTCCCTTTCACTCGTAGTATGGGGAAGAAGTGGACTTTAGAAGCACTCCTAATTTAGTTGAGGAATGAAACGGTATCAATTGTTTTATAGATCGTTCTGCAACGCATTTTTGATTTGAATTGAAATCATTTTCAAATCAAAATATCTTCGTTTCCAAATTCCATTGGATTATAGTGGATCAATGTATTCTATAACAGTAAAACAAAACAATTATTTCAGATTCATCGGAATAAATAGATGTATCAAAGAAATAGAATTGGGTCCTACGTAAATTCCATATATGGATTAATAACTACATATATTGAAGATAGAAGCTAATATAGTATACCAACTTTATTAGAAACAATTTTATACACTACTATAACACTAATAGAGAGTATGATAAGTAAGAAATCAATTTCTTACTTACCATACTCTCGGATCTCATAGAATACCGCCGATTATAGCCCGTTGATTTCATTTAAGGCGCAAAACAAAAATAGAATACTTTTCATTTGATTTCTTCAACTATTGATAAGAATTCAGAAGTCAAGTTTCATTTAAAGTAATTAATCATTTTGACTGGCTGTTTTTACGTAAATTATAAGTAGAAAAGCAGTAGGAATTAAAATGAACAGTGCAGTAGCAATAAATGCAAGAATATTTACTTCCATAATCTCATCGTTTTTTTTTCAAAATAACTCGGGATTTAATCCCATAGAGATGATAAATCTTTCACCTGTCAATTCAATGAATGCATTACCTATCGATGATCTTGAATCGGATCAATATCATGAATAACAATATCTGAGCTATTAAATTAATTCGTCGTCGAGAATTGAATAGTATAACATACGAACATCTTTTATCCATACTGAATCCAAAATGGGATTCCCGGACCAATCAAAAACCCCTTTACTTTATTTATCCTTCTTTTCTTTATTTTCTATAACCTACCTTCCTTAGGTCTTCCTTATAGAACCATCAAACGAACTCTAACCACCCGCCCCAACTACAAAAACCCAACAAACAATACAAGCGAAGTGGAAAAAGAGAGGAATTAGGTTCTAAATTTTAATGATCTAAATTTCTTTGGAAGACAAATAAGTATGAGAAAGATGAGTCGCGGGAGAAAAGATGGAATATTCTATCAACTTCACTATTTTAGTTATTTTTTAGTTTAGGGTTTGTTCTTTCTTCGACAGAATCCTGAAAAAAAGAAGGGAAACCCCTTCGGAATTCAATTATGCTCTCTGTCCCTTCTTTCACAGAAAATCGAGAGGCGAATTGATGTACTTATTGGATCCGTCGGGACTGACGGGGCTCGAACCCGCAACGTCCGCCTTGACAGGGCGGTGCTCTTGCCTATTGAACTACAATCCCAGGGAAATAAGAAGAGATCTAGCAGAAATTTTGGATTCTTTTTTATTCTCTCGTATCAGGTATTTTTTCGTATCAGGTATTTTTTAAGAACAAGAGGGTTCTACCATCTGATAGTAGATTGACAAATTGTTGGGCCGAGCTGGATTTGAACCAGCGTAGACATATTGTCAACGAATTTACAGTCCGTCCCCATTAACCACTCGGGCATCGACCCAACGCCTAATTCATTTTAGACGTTCCATAATCAACTTCCTTTCGTCTCCCAGGCAGATTTGACAAATACATATCACTTTATATAAAATACAAAGTCCCACTGAGTAGACTATTAGAAGGACTTGACAAAGATGGATCACTTGATAGAAAATCCCACTCCTATAGTCTTGAGTATTGGTATACCCCTAGAGGGACTTGAACCCTCGTTTTCTCCGTGAAAGAGAGAGGTCGTAACCACTGGACCATAGGGGCCTTTGGCCACCTTACCTTAATATAACTCAGACCTTTTGGAGATGTGAATCAAACCGAAAAACTCGTTAACTATTCTGGAGGTTAATGGTAATCAAATCAAACTTTACCATTCAATTACAACCTTGAAACTTGATTTCATTGGTCTTTCTCGTCTTTATATCTCTCATTCACAAAGGGTTCTGCGTTGGATCCAAGATCCTTTACTATCCAGTGGATTCAAGGTGCTTTACCAAAATAGTATTTGACCACTTAAATTATATTGCGCCCTAAGTCATACTGTCAATTGACGACAGGAC